AAATCTGCGGTTCCTAATGGAATAGGTAACAAAGCGACTTTACCGCCTACAGCTACTAACTCGCCACCTCCCCACGTTAAGCTGGTACTTGTTGTTGCACCAGGAGCTGTTACGCCAGGCGCATCAGCATGGATATTTTGTACCCATTGAGCAAAGATGGGTTGTAATTGTATGGCGGTATCCGAAAACATATCTTGGGGACGGCCTAAAGCACTCATGGTATCATTATGAATGTACAAGCCAAAACTGTGAAAACCTAGAAATATACATACCCAATTAAGGTGGGATATGATTGCATCGCGGTGTCTAAGGACGCGATCTAATAAATCGTTGTATCGAGTAGTTGGATCATAGTCTCTTACCATAAAAATAGCTGCATGTGCAGCAGCACCGACTATTAGAAATCCGCCAATCCACATGTGGTGTGTGAACAAGGAAAGTTGTGTACCATAGTCAGTAGCTAGGTATGGATAGGGGGGCATAGAGTACATATGATGAGCTACAACAATAGTTGTAGAGCCTAGCATAGCTAGGTTAAGAGATAATTGAGCATGCCATGACGTTGTTAGGATTTCATAGAGACCCTTATGGCCTTGTCCTGTAAATGGGCCCTTATGAGCCTCCAAAATATCTTTAAGTCCATGGCCAATACCCCAGTTGGTCCTATACATATGACCAGCGATCAGGAAAAGAATAGCAATAGCTAAATGATGGTGCGCAATATCGCTCAACCATAGGCCACCGGTTATTGGATCTAGTCCTCCGCGAAAAGTAAGAAATTCTGCGTATTTGGACCAATTCAAGGTGAAAAAGGGGGTTGCTCCTTCGGCAAAACTAGGATAAAGTTGAGCCAAAAGGTCACGATTCAAGATAAATTCATGAGGAAGTGGTATCTCTTTAGGATCAACTCCAGCGTCAAGAAATTGATTAATTGGTAAAGATACATGGATTTGGTGTCCTGCCCAAGAAAGAGACCCAAGTCCTAATAACCCCGCTAAGTGGTGATTCAACATGGATTCTACATCTTGGAACCAGGCTAATTTGGGAGCAGCTTTGTGATAATGGAACCAACCAGCAAAAAGCATTAACGATGCAAAAATTAATGCACCGATTGCCGTACAATAGAGTTGTAACTCACTAGTTATTCCAGATGCTCGCCAAATCTGAAAAAAACCGGAGGTTATTTGGATTCCTCGGAAACCCCCGCCTACATCACCATTCAAAATTTCTTGCCCTACTATTGGCCAAACTACCTGAGCACTGGGTCCAATGTGAGTAGGATCGCTTAGCCACGCTTCATAATTGGAAAAACGGGCACCGTGGAAGTACATGCCACTCAACCAAAGAAAGATAATGGAGAGTTGACCGAAATGAGCACTAAAGATTTTTCGAGAGATCTCCTCCAAATCACCGGTATGACTATCGAAATCGTGAGCATCAGCATGTAGGTTCCAGATCCAAGTGGTAGTATCAGGGCCCTTAGCTATTGTTCTTGAGAAATGCCCGGGTTTGGCCCATTCCTCAAAAGATGTTTTTACAGGATCCCTATCCACAACAATTTTAACTTCTGATTCCGGCGAACGAATAATCATTAAGTCCTCCTCTTTCCGGACAAGACATACAAAGAGACCCGCCAACTGTCTTTTTAGTTAATCTTTGAAGGATAGATATTATGATTAGTCCTTTTCTTTACTATCTACCGCCCTTGTATATATATATATTTTTTTAGTTATTCACTGGAGCAATTATATATTGAAGTCAATCCGAGGCAAGTGTTCGGATCTATTATGACATAAGGATTAGGTGCCTAACGGACATTGGTTATCCCGGATAATTATTTCCCGATGTAACAAAAAAAAGATTTTTTTACGTTTTAATTTAAGAACCTAGTGTATTTTTTTTTAGGGTATAAGCCCCTATCTACATCTACTTTCCTTGAGTAAGCATAATAAAAATATTTTTATTCGATTCCAAATTCCAAGAAACTCATTAGAATTATTAAAAAAATAATCCTGATATATTAGCTAGGAATATTTAGATTGCCCCTTTTTATTTGCTTTATTACTTCTGTTCGAGAGGCTATCCCTATTGTTTATCCTTATGAAATATGATATAAAATCGAAGGTAGAAGAAAGGGATATAATGAAATTCTTGATTCGATCTTCCTACCAAAATTATTTGATTAATGGATCAACAACCAAATCACCCATTTTAGGAAAATGGAGAGTGGTTTTATTCAAATTCAAAGCGCTTCGTAATCTTCAACCAGTTCTGTGCTTCAATATAATTTCCCGGAGTAAGCGCTATAGCTTGTTTCCAATACTCAGCAGCTTGATCAAACCAAGCTTCTGCAATTTCCGAATCACCCTGTAGAATGGCCTGCTCTCCTCGGTCGGAATAGGCAGTTCCTTCCCCTAGAACCGTACTTGAGAGTTTCCTACCTCATACGGCTCTGAAATTGCTATCTTAATTTCCCCTATCTTAACTGAATTCGATTTCTCAAAAATCGATCCAATTTCTTCTTGGGTTAAGCAGAAGAAGTTAATTACCTAAGTTTCGAACCCTAATTTTGATCAATAATCAGTCTGATCTTTTCTCCCACCTTCAGAAGAATGGAGCATGGATAGACCTATATCCTTCGTTTGCATTTTCTGAAAGGTAACTATCTCGGTTTCGTGTCTTTCATATATGAAATTTCTATAGAATCCTTGAAAAAGACTTTTTCCCATAAGAAAGAAAAAAGAACTTACTATCTTTGGGATCTGATACTACACCGCTGCTTAATCCTTTAGTGGATCGGCTCTATTACATAAGCAGATTCCTAAATTTTGCTCCAGATCCTGGTATAATTAAGCAGTTTTTTTTTTTAGTTGTATCGACCCAGTCGCTCACTAATTGATCTTTACGGTGCTTTCTCTATCAATTTGAGACTTTATCCATAGAGTAGTAGTATAGGCTCGATTTTCTTCTTAGTTTGATTCTCGTGAAGTGTTCTTTCTTCCTACAGCTGATAGGGCAAAATCATTGTTTTGACGATCCCTATGTAGAAAGCCCTTTTTTTAGTATTTACTAGAAAATTTCATCTTTTTTTCTTCTTTCTATAGTGGAGATAGTCGCACGTAATGACAGATCACGGCCATATTATTAAAAGCTTGCGGTAAGAAGGGGTTTCGTTCTAGCGCCCGGAAATAATATTCCAAAGCCTTTGTATGCTCTCCATTACTTGTGTGTATAAGGCCGATGTTATATAGTATATAACTTCGATCATAGGGATCAATTTCTAGTCGCGTAGCTTCATAATAATTCTGCAAAGCTTCCGCATAATTTCCTTCGGATTGAGCCAACATCCGTTACGGTCGTTTATTCTATTCAAATCAAAAAATCTCCGTTCCAAAACCGTACATGAGGTTTTCATCTCATACGGCTCCCCCCTTCTGTACATAGTACTAAGCAAAAAATCTATAGAATGAAAATAGAATTAGTCCCACTCATTATGGACCGAAAGGGGCTGGTATTTTTCCAAGAAATCTCTAGCCAACCTTCCCCCAAGAGGTTTTTCTTAACACCAATGAATTCTATTAATGCTAGAGGAAAACGATAGCTCCAGGAATTTCTTTGTTCTCAACGCCTCCTATTTAGAGGAATTAGCCACTTCAACGACCTTTGATGGTTATAAGGGTATCCAAAGTACAAACCTGATGGTTGTTTGCTATCCCAACCATTTTTCTCAACCCTGATACCGATCAGGAAAGGGTTAATTTCTAACAAAGTTTTTCTGTTGTTGATTCCTATTTCGAGGTGTAGTGCTTTTCTCCACTATGCTGCCTATTGGTCCTAGTAGAGTAGGATTGGCCTGTAATACAGAATCTATCCTGTAGGTGTAACCTTTCGCTCAATACTCAAATCTACAATTAAAGCATCTAAGGCCACATCAATCGAGGATACACGACAGAAGGAATTGTTAGTTCACCTCACCTTCCCCAAGCGCGGGTTTCCTTTACTAATTTTGTTCTCTCTATGCGAACCCCCCTTTCTTTCTCGTAAGACTGGATATTCAGGTAGGGCCAAAAAAAAACAAAAAAAAAAAAAAGAGTCAAATCGCACCATCTCTATAATAAGTAAATGCTTTTTTTTCCCCTGAGGTTGTCGGAATTATTTGCAATAAAATATTGGCTACAATCGAGGAGGTCTTATCAATGAAATTTCCATTTATACGGGATCTAGGCATAATTCCCAATCCATTCTATATAGAATTTTTTGCATTCTATCACAAAATAACATAAAAACATTTGAATCGATTCATATGCTCTAAATGGATAAGAGAGGTATGGATTTTCCGCTCAGCTCAAATTGTCTCCTTTTTCTTCTGTTTGGACAAGAAGAGATATGAAATATTTGAGTAAGATTGGATTTCATTCCACTTTCCTATTTCTCAACAACAATTTCTCTCAGCAACTATTTCGCGTTTTAAAAATTATCCCATACCTTTTTTTTGTTTAGATTGTATGGCGTAAAGTACCTTATGCAAATAGAATTCTAGGGTTCCTTTATTTTCTTATGAAATAATAAGAATTTTTCTATTCTCTTTTTATTTTGGTTTTCCCAAAAGAAAAACTTTTTGGGGAGTGGAATTCCTAGGAAAAAAAAATAAATTAAGGACCCTTACACTTAGATAAAAAAAAGAATTTTTCCAATAGATCCATGGAATCCCCGAGTGGTTGTGGCTGTACCTGTACTGCAGGAATACGAAAACTCGCTATTCACTCAGTTTCTTTTCCATAATAAGATTATGTAGGAGAGATGGCCGAGCGGTTCAAGGCGTAGCATTGGAACTGCTATGTAGACTTTAGTTTACCGAGGGTTCGAATCCCTCTCTTTCCGTTTCTCTTAATTCATCAACGTTACCGATTACAATGTATCAAATCAAATAACAATTTATTTTATTTCAGCAATAATACCTTTATTTAATAGAAATTCTCTAAAGTAAGTTACTTTGGTGTGTAAAATACACATAGAGGAAATAACAAAAAAGAAAAAAGATCCTAAGGTTACTCTATTTCTGCTAGGTGAATGGGAAAATAGGAATTAAGAGCCTTAGGTCGATTTAGTTCGGGGAAAGGGGAGGGGGAAAAAAATTCTATGAACCTTTCCTTTTTCGTTAAGTTCAAGTCTGACGAGAGTAATATTCTACAACTAACAACTCATTTATTTTGAGACCGACCCACTTTCTATCTAGGATTTTTTGTACTAGTCCTTTATATTGCAATGTATCAACCGTCAAATGCTTTGGCAATTTGCCCGGATCGGATAAAGCAATAGAATTTTGAATCAGACGTTTTGATCTTTGGTTATCCTTCGTAGTAATAATATCTCGGGGTTTGCAACGAAAACTTGGTATATCAACTATACGACCATTAACTAAAATATGTCTATGGTTAACTAATTGCCGGGCCCCAGGAATGGTTGAAGCCATACCCAATCGAAAAACAATATTATCCAAACGCATTTCAAGTAATTGTAGTAAAACCTGACCTGTTGACTTTTTTGCTTTTCCAGCGATATGTACATATCTAAGTAATTGTCGTTCTGTCAGACCATAATGAAAACGCAATTTTTGTTTTTCTTGAAGACGAATACGATATTGCTCTTTTTTCCCAGAATGGAATTTTTTTTTCAGATTACTTCCGGATTTAGGCGTTTTTCTAGTAAGTCCTGGTAAAGCTCCCAGACGGCGTACTTTTTTTAAACGAGGTCCTCGATAACGGGACATGAAGACTCCTTTTTTTTTATTGAAATTACATTTTACACAATAAATTTCATTGTATTTACATTACAGAATACATCGAAATTAAAACTGAATTAAACTAAAGGATAAACAGAATAAAATCTACTAAAGTAGCACAAAAAATGGAATTTCATCAACATCTGGATTTTTTGTATATATATTATTTATTTTAATGTTTTGTATCTAGCAAAATTGTAAGGTAGAATGACATAATGGACCCTGGATTTTCCATTTAATTCGGAGAAAAAAAGAGATTCTTGTTCATGGAACATCGATAGAGAAAAAAGCCGACTATCGGATTTGAACCGATGACCCTCGCATTACAAATGCGATGCTCTAACCTCTGAGCTAAGTGGGCTTACATAACAGAAATAGTGTAACAAATAGAAATATATATAGGAAATCCGTAAAATGACAGATCTTAATTATTAATCTTAGTTATTAACTAGTTCGAAATTGGAGATTCTACTTAGAAAAAAAAATACTAGAATTTCATAAACATAAAGTTAGCTTGATATGCTTAACTAAACGATATTCTTAAATAGGATTATAGAATATATTGAACTTTTTATTTCTCTAACTCGCAAATCTATTTTTATAATAGAATCTATTCCAATTTCTATATTGAATTGGATTTCAGATATTTTCAAATTGATACGGCTTGTACGAATAATCTAATATAATACAAAGAATAATCTCTATGAATAATAAAGAGAAAATGCAAATCTTTTTGCATTTTCATTCAACCATTATATAGATTAGATTTTTTGAAATATTTTTTTATTTGTTAATAATATAAGGATTAATATTTCACTAAGGAAAAGATAGAATCATAACAAATGAAATTTCAGATTCTGATTAGAAAAAAAAAGAATGAATATCAAGCGTTATAGTATGATTTAGAATACTCTAAAAAAGGAAAGAGGGGGGGGGGGAGAAAAACTTTTGGATATATTGATTCTGATTGAATTGCAAATATATCAACAGTAGAATCAACTCAATTCTGAATTGCAATAAGCGGAGCGGGGTCTCTCGAATAGAGACGAGCTGCTAGACTAGGTCGAATAATGAATTCAATGATTCAAAAAAAAAACTAAGAGATGTAAGAAATTACACAAGGAATCCGGGTTTCAAAGAAAAAAAAGGAAAATGGGGATATGGCGAAATCGGTAGACGCTACGGACTTGATTGTATTGAGCCTTGGTATGGAAACCTGCTAAGTGGTAACTTCCAAATTCAGAGAAACCCTGGAATGAAAAATGGGCAATCCTGAGCCAAATCCCTTTTTAGAAAAAACAAGTGGTTCTCAAACTAGAACCCAAATGAAAAGGATAGGTGCAGAGACTCAATGGAAGCTATTCTAACGAATCGAGGTGTAATTACGTTGTGTTGGTAGTGAAACTCCCTCTAAATTTGAAAAAGAAGGGCTTTATACATCTAATACACACGTATAGATACTGACATAGCAAACGATTAATCACAGAACCCATATCATAATATAGGTTCTTTATTTATTTTTTTAGAATGAAATTTCTAATGAAATTAGGAATGATTATGAAATAGAAAATTCTTATGAAATAGAAAATTCAGAATTTTTATTTTTATTAGAATTATTCTGAATTCATTCCACTCGAATATTGAGTAATCAAATCCTTCAATTCATTGTTTTTGAGATCTTTTAAGGATTAATCGGACGAGGATAAAGAGAGAGTCCC